ATTCGCTTCTGATCTAGATAAAGCTACTCAGAATCAATTGGCAAGAGGTCAGCGATTACGTGAGTTGCTCAAACAATCCCAATCTGCGCCTCTCACCGTCGAGGAACAGATAATGACTATTTATACCGGAACGAATGGTTATCTTGATTCATTAGAAATCGGACAAGTAAGGAAATTTCTCGTTGAGTTACGTACCTACTTAAAAACGAATAAACCTCAGTTCGAAGAAATCATATCTTCTACCAAAACATTCACCGAAGAAGCAGAAATCCTTTTGAAAGAAGCTATTCAGGAACAGAAGGAACGCTTTTTAGTTCAGGAACAAGTATAAAGAAATTAATCACTTGGAATCTTTAACTTTAAAATTTTAAATTAGAATACTAATAAAATAATAGAAAAAAAAAAAAAAAACAATATATATACATATATATATACATATATATACAAAAATAAAATATATATATATAAATAATATAATAGAAAAATGAAATATATACTACTAATATATGATATAATATATGATATACTACTAAAATGATAAAATACTCAATATATGTATATATGGAGAAAAATTGCGTCCAATAGGATTTGAACCTATACCAAAGATTTAGAAGACCTCTGTCCTATCCATTAGACAATGGACGCTTTTGTATTCCAATTTTTTTCTTTGATAATTTTTTTTATAAAAAAAAAAAAAAGAATACACAAGATAATTTTCCAAATTAAGAAATTAGAATTACATATTTTACCTATTATTATATATAGATTATATATAGGATATATATTATATATATATATTCTATACTATATAGAAACTATATAAACTATATAGAACTATTCTAGATAATATAATAATAGAAATTAATCTAATATTCTAATATAATCTAATATTCTAATATATAAATACTAAAATTTCTATATTGTTTTCTATTGTTTATATTTTCTATTTTTTCGATTTTCTTTTATTTCTTTTTATTTATATTAATATTTCTATTAATAATAAATATTAATATTAATAATAAATATTAATATAATTAATAAATAATTATTAATAGGAAATATTATTCTATAAGAAATATTATTCTATAAGATAATATTCTAGAATTTAGTAATTTAGTATTTTTTTTTGTATTCATATTTTTTTTATTAATATTTATATTAATATTTAATAATATAATTATTTAATAAAATAATATAAAAAAAATATGTAAGTTCTATTATAAACATTTTTATTTTCATTTTCGTTAAATTAATATATTTATTATTCCATTAAATTGGTATTATATTCCATTATTATTAATAATAAGATAGATTATATATAATAATAACTAAAAATAACTAAAATATTCAAAAAAATATATAATAATATAATATTAAAAAGAATATATGGATTCTAGAAAGATTATCTCGAGTTTTTGGAGAGTATAGCGATCTAGAGCGGGTAGCGGGAATCGAACCCGCATCGTTAGCTTGGAAGGCTAGGGGTTATAGTCGACGTTAATTTATCATCTTTAACGTCTCTAATTCAAAACCGAACATGAAACTTTGGTTTCATTCGGCTTCTTTATGGGATATGGATAAATTTCCAGCTATAAGCTAGAAGATAAGACGGGAGTGAAAACAAATTGACCCATAACATCTATGTTAGCTTTTCGGTATTCAAAACAAGGTACTTTCTAGATGATCCCTCTAGACAAGTGGGATTCAAATTTCCCAATTAACAATTCTTCTAGTTACTTCGTTCTCTATTTCTATTTGATAGAATCCTTAGGAAAAGGGTTTTGTTTCGTTTCGACCGAGGTAAAACAAGAGTCGATGTCTATAATAAACCAAAGTCATCGTTTAATACTTAATTTTGCTTCAATTTCGACTATATAAAACAAGGAAAACGTTGAAGATTTAGTTACGATTAGAAATAAACTTTTCTGTCTTTTTCCATAGATCCTTTACTTATACTTATTCAATTGAAAGGATTGATCTAATTAAAATAAAAAAAATTATGTTTCGTAATTTAATAATCCAATTTTTCAATTTCTAATTGACTGTTGGATACAAATTACGAGAATGTATATTCTTCCTCGAATTTTTCATTGAGAAGGTAAAGGATTAAATCGTTTTAAGAAATAAAGTTTTTCATTCGAATATCAGCCAAGGGATCCCTTAACTATTCGTTTCAATTACTAGAACGAATCACACTTTTACCACTAAACTATACCCGCTACGATACAATTATCGTATATAATGAACTTTTTGTCGAGTAAGACAATGGAACATATTTTCTTATTTTCATTTAATTAATTTGATATTTCAATTTCTATTTTCTTTAATTAGTTATTTTAATTAGTTATTAAGTTAACTAGTTATTAAGTTAACTATTTATTTCTATTTCAATTGATATATTTCAATTTGTATATTTCAATTTGAAATTATTATTTATATAATTATATTATTTATATAATTATATAAATAATAATTTCAAAATTAATAAAAAATAGAAAAAAATAATAGAAATTCTAAAAATATATAATTAAATAAATTCAAATTAATATAAATTAAATATAGAATCTATTTTTAGAATAGAAAAATAAACAATAATAGAAAAATAGCCAATTTCGAATTATATAGAATTCGAAATATATATTTAATAAATATAGAATAAATAGAGAATTTGAGAGAATTCGAATTTCTATTATTATATAATTAAATAAGAAAAAAAGTAATTACGAAATAAAGTAATAAAGAGAGAGGCAAAGCCTTTTTTTTTCAAGCCTTACTTGTTGTATAATGTAATTACTTGCTATGTAATGGAACATAATAATTATCCTTATAATTATTCTTTTTTAATCGGGAGAGATGGCTGAGTGGACTAAAGCGTCGGATTGCTAATCCGTTGTACGAGTTATTCGTACCGAGGGTTCGAATCCCTCTCTTTCCGGTTCCAGTGATGACTTGAATTTTTTTTATCTTTTCTTTCAAATTTCGAAAATCTTTTTGCTTTATTTCTTATTTCAATGTTCTATTTTATTTTCTATTTAATTTCTATTTAAACTATTTAAATAAATTAAAAAATGAATAATTTGAATATTTCATTTAATTTGAATATTTCATTTATTAATAGTTATTTCTAATTTCGAATTTTTCTTTTTATTGAATATTTCCTTTCTATTTACTATTTCTAGTTAAAAATTGAAATTTCAAATTTCTTTATTTATATTAATATTTTTATTTATATTAATATTTCTATGGCAAATTCTATTTAAAATATTAATTTAAAACAAAAATATAGATTCAAATCGAGATCTAGAATAGATAAAGACTGGGTAAAAAGAAATAACATACTAAAAACATTTTAAAATCAAGAAAACCCTTAGAATTTTTATTCTATTCTTCACGTCCAGGATTACGCCCAGGATCATTAGATAAAAACCCAAAGATGAAGAGAGAAACAAAGAATATAACTACTGTGTAAACAAAGAGTTTAAGAGTAAGCATTAGAAAATCTCCACGATCTTTTTTGGTTTGGAAAAAAAAAAATAGATTCTCTATTTTTATACCACATTTTCTATTTTAACACCAAGAAATGAAGTGATTTCTAGAAATAGAAATGAATTTTTCGAAATTCATTTGGAATAAGAGTCGAGTCTTTCTTATAATTTTTTTTCATAACTACAATTAGGGCGTTAATAGAATCTGGAATCAAAAAAAAGTTAAGAATGAAAAAAATGGGGGTGATCCAAAATTCTCGCGTTTATACAATAACTTTAATGTTTGAATTAAGAGCTTAGAGTATAAGACTTATCTGATCTTCTCAATTACTATAATTTTTTTCTCGAATAAATCATGAATTATTTTAGGATAGTATTAAAATCTCATCGAAAACTTACAGCAGCTTGCCAAACAAAGGCTAATAGAAAAAAGAGTAAAGGGATTACTGGCATAACATCTACGATTGGATTCAAAAAAGCGTAGGCTTCAGGCAATTTTGTGAATAAAAAATTGCTTGAATAAAGGGCAGAATTAAGACAGATACAAATTAAACTAAAACTATTAAGCATAACAAACATTTTGTTCTTGAAGATAATTGTATTTTGATTGATGACTAAGTTATTAATATGTTATTGATATAAAAATGAATCAAAAAAAAGTAAGGTAGACGAAGAACCCTTCTTTATTTTTATTAAATTTATTGTGTTATTAAACTCACCCAATCAAAAATCCTTCAATTCTCAATTCTCAAATCAAAAAAGAATAGAGGAAATCATATTTTTATACAATATCTTAGTTGAATTATCTATTATGAGCAATCAATTCAGTTGAATTCTATATCTACACATATGAAAATCCGAACAAGACAGTAATATATTTCCTAGATATTTGGATGGGAATTGACGAAGAACCACTATTAATATTAGTTTTTATTAGTGTTGAATAGAAATATAAATGGGGCGTAGCCAAGTGGTAAGGCAACGGGTTTTGGTCCCGCTATTCGGAGGTTCGAATCCTTCCGTCCCAGATATTCTCTATAATCTATCATTCTATATAATCTATCAAATAAAAATAAAAAAAAATGTCTCATCCCTTACCTTAATTTAACTTCGGTAACTTGAATTGCACTGCACCATATAAGATAGAATATCAAAAAGAAATTTCAATGACAATTCTTTAGTCTATCTGATAAAAAAGTCTATCTGATAAATAAGATGATCTTCGAGTATTTCGATACTGATTTTAGCACTCAGTCTGAAAGAATAACAAAACAATTTCCAATTTTCCCCACATCAGTCTTTTTTATCGACTACTGCATTAAAAAAATTGGATATTTTTTTAACCAATTTCCTATTTATTTAAAATCATTAATGAGTTAATCCGAATCTGAATAGGTTTTTTTTATATTATGATGATAAAAATATGTTTAAAACAAAACCTTATTCAAATAATGATATCTAGATGGAAAATTTAGAAATTGAATCTTTTTAATGATTTTGTAGGAGTCCGTGGAACTTGAATAAATGGGAGATAGGCAAATGCGTCCTAGGTACTCACTTAAAGACTTAAAAATAGCTTATTTCGTTTTTTTGTCTTATTTCTTTTGGAATATTCGAAAATTATCCAATAGAAATTAAGAAATTCAAATTTGGGATTTCTATGTATTGGTTGAACCGATGACTATTCAGGATTCCCTAATAAAATGAATTCCATACTAGTTCAAAACGCAAGGAATGTTATAGTAAAACTTCGTTTGAAATGATATGGTAAAAAGCAACGCGCGACTTGAAGGACATGATCAACTATGGATTCTTACATCTACCTTATTATACCCTAATAAATAATATTAATTTATTAAATAATAATTAAATAAAAAAAAATTAATAATAAATAAAAAGAAATTTGAAAAAATAAATTTCAATTTTAAATTGAATATTTAAAATTTAATATTAATTAAAATAATTAATATTAAAAAAGAATTAATAAATAATAATAAATAATATTAAGAATATTAATATAATAGTTATATATATAATATAGCATATAATATAGCATAAGCATATAATTGGAATTTTATTGAATAATATTATATTCATAATATTATATTCTATATATATGTTTAATATTTAGAATATTATATAGCATAATATAGCTATAATATATATAGGAATAGGAAAGGAATGAGAGTGCTCCTAACTCGACATCATTTGTTTTGTTATATTTATACACTCGAAATCTCACTTTTTGTTGGGGTATAGTGTAAATCGAAATAGAAAGGATCCAATTCGAGCAAGTTTCAAATCCAAGAATAAAGTTTTTTAGAATTGACCAAATTTTTTTGATTCAAAAGTTCAAAAAGAAAGTATATGATGCAAGAATCAACCATTAATCTGATTCTTTTTTTGATAGAAAGAAATCACAAAAACTGATATGTTGCATCCAGTTTGAAAGGATTAAAGACCACCGAAGTAATGTCTAAACCCAACGATTCAAGGGAAAAATAAAGGATCCTGGACCGGGTAAATATCGTTTTCAATTGTCTCAACAATTTGATCAGAATGAAGAATCAAAATAGATTCTAAAAGAAACAAAAAGAAAGGCGATTAGAGATCACTCAATCAATGAAATGCTTAAAGGATTTCCTTTGACCTATTTAAAAGTTCTCCAACTTGAGTTAAGAAAGTACAGATGATTTTTTTTTTTTTTTTAGAAAGATTCGAATCCTTGCAATTGATTTGATGTTCAATGCCGAAAAGAAGGAAGAGATCTTTGGAAAAGTGGGTTTGTATCATTCGATAAAAAAAACTATTTGAATGCTCCAGGTATTCTATATTTCCTTATAATTTCCTTAGAAAATATATCTATCTATTTTATATCTATATATTGTAATATATTCTATATATTTTTCTATTTATTTCTATTTTTATTTGTATATTATTTTTCTATCTTTGTATAGTATTTTTTTTATTATTAAATTTTCTATTTCTATTTAATTTGAATTTAATTTGAATTTGAGTAATTTATTTAGTTTTAGTATTTGATTTTTATTGAATTTCTTTTTATTAAATTTTATTGAAATTCAATTTCAATTAATTCTTTTGTTTTCTTCAGTGTATATTTATTTATGAACTCAAGATATTCACATTGATATTGACAAGAATGTATCAAATAAATATAATCCCATCTGAGGTAATGGGATTTTATCTGTCGATCTATTTATACCTGTTCTATCCATTAATTTGAATTGTTTCTTCATTCAAGCGATGGGTTTATTGGATTTGTTGTGATATAAAAGTTTTTTTTGATTGAAAATATATAGAAATTTAATGTTCTAATGAGAATTCACATTTATTTATCAAATTAGATTTATTATATATATTTTATTCTATTTCTATATATTAGAATAGAATATATTTATATAAAATAGAAATATATAAGTATAATTATATAAGTAGAATATATATAAATCAAAAATATATAAGTAAAAAAGTCTTAAAAAAAAAAATATATATATATATATATATATACAATGTATACCTATATAGGTAGAATAGGTATTCTAAGTGAATCTTAGTAGAATACTAAATAGAATATTCATTAAGTAGATAATATAACTAAAACTAAGAAATGGAAACAATAACTAAAAGTAAGAATAAATAGGGTAATCTAAAAAATTTTTATGTTATCTATATTTTTTAATCTTTTTGTCTGTTCAGGATTTATTCGAAATTCTTAATATTTTATTTCTTTTAATTTTTTGTTTTAATTTTTTGCTAGTTTAATGTTTTTAGTTTAATGTTTTGATTGTGTCGTGTGATTAAATCGCTTGATTTTTTTTTTTTTTTTTATTTTAATTTCTATTTTCTATTTATTTTTATTTAGTTTGATTCCGATTGTATGGACATAATCGAATTTTTTTGGAGGGGTTGCTAACTCAATGGTAGAGTACTCGGCTTTTAAGTGCGGCTAACATCTTTTATACATTTGTATGAAGAAAGGAATTCGTCCATACCA